ACAGTCCTCTGTTCTTGGAGCAGAAGCTATTTGTTTAGCCTTACATCCATCCCAAGGTATCATTTCTAATACATCTGTGGGACAAGCTCGGACACATTGAGTACACCCTATACATGTATCATAAATCTTTACTGAATGTGACATTGTATCTATAATTTTTTTTAACTTCATTAATTTTCGATCTAGTTCTAGTAAAGTAAATGAACCATATATTAAAATACCAGACGAATCAATGATTTACCAGAATTTGTCGAATCAACCGACTTCTGGATTGGATCGGCTTATTAGAATTATTAGAAAATAACTAGAGAATATAAAAGAGGTCCAAAATACTTTGATTTATTCCATTTTTGACAGTATGATTATAGCTTAAGGTGCTGTACCTAGTAACCTAATTTGAATTAATTTGATGACTATTCAAATTTCAATTTCTATAATTCTAATATAATAATATAGTTAATATAAAATATAATAGAATTAAAAAAAAAATACTACTTATTCAATAAATTTGATTGATTGATACGAGTGGATTTTCTGTTACGATAAATTGAAGAAACAATAGCCGGTCCAATAGCTGCTTCAGCGGCTGCAATAGCTATAACAAAAATGGAGAAAATATTTCCTTTTAATTGGCGACTATCAAAAAAATCAGAAAATGTTACAAAATTGAGATTAACCGCATTCAATATAAGTTCAAGACACATAAGAGCCCGAACTAAATTTCGACTCGTGATTAATCCATAAATCCCCATAGAAAATAAATAGGCACTCAAAACAAGTACATGTTCAAGCATCATTGACCAACTCCTTATCAATCTCGATTCATTTCAATATGAACAACAGTTAAACCGATTTGATTGACTAGAATATAACAAGTTAGAATCGAAGAAATTAAGAGCAAAAAAATAGGAAAGTATTTTCATTTTATACATCAATTCAAATAGAATTGAATGGAAATGAATATGATAAAATCGAATTTTTCTTTTAATTTATAGTTTAAAAAATAACTCATTGACGAGCCACAGCAATTGCACCTATTAAAGCAACTAAAAGAATTATTGAAATTAGTTCAAATGGAAGAAAAAAATCTGTTGATAAATGAATTCCTATTTGTTGACTATTATTTATCAAATCTTGTTCTAGAATCTGGTTTGATCTTGTAGTCCAAATAATCCCATACCATGATGTATTTAGAATAGTATTAATTAATGAAATAAAAAGACTTGTACAAACCAACGAAGTAGCCCCGTCCCCAACAGTACAAAGATTAAAATCTTTGTCATATTCTGGCCCATTCATGAACATTACAGCAAATATTATTAAAATATTTATAGCTCCCACATAAATAAGGAGTTGCGCAGAAGCTACAAAATGAGAGTTTGCTAGAATATAGAATAAAGATATACAAACAAGAACCAATCCCAGCGAAAAGGCAGAAAAAATAGTATTGGTAAAAAATACCACTCCTAGACCCCCTAATATAAGACCTGACCCCAGAAAGACTAAAAGAAAATCATGTATTGGTCCAGGTAAATCCATTATATGTAAAATAAGAGATAAAAAAATCGGAATTTTTCATGATCTTATTGACTTGAACAGGAAAAAGGAGGTTCATGTGTTCTTAATTGGTAAATCCTAATGTGTACTACTTGCTGTAGGTAAAGTTATTAGACCCATCATATTCTTTTTTATCGGAAGGGAAGGATAGTTCGAAACTATTTGCAATCATTATAGTAAATATCAATACAAAACAAATTAAGTTGCGATTTTCATCAACCAATAGAATAGTGAATAGTCGAGATTTTTAGTTAGTAACCAAGAAGAAATTTTTTGAATTTCAATTAAAATTCAAAAAAAGAACCTTAGTACTTGGGAATTGTTCTTCAATCACGAGATTTCTCTTTTGTTTGAGGAGAATTCAAAATTGTTCGAATTGTGTAATCATCCGTTATTGATATTGGTAAACGACCCAGAGCAATTTGATTATAATTTAATTCGTGACGATCATAAGTAGAAAGCTCATATTCTTCAGTCATTGATAAACAATTTGTTGGACAATACTCAACACAATTACCACAAAATATACAGATTCCGAAATCAATACTGTAATTAAGCAATCGTTTCTTGCGAATATCGGCTTCCAATTTCCAATCAACAACGGGTAGATCTATAGGACATACACGAACACATACTTCACAAGCAATGCATTTATCAAATTCAAAGTGAATTCGACCACGAAAACGCTCCGATGTGATCAATTTTTCATAAGGGTATTGAATAGTTACAGGTAAACGGTTGGCGTGGGATAGGGTAATCATAAAACCTTGACCAATGTACCTTGCCGCCCGTACTGTTTGTTGACCATAATTAATGAACCCAGTTACCATAGGGAACATATGATAAATATCAATAAAAAATTTGATTTTGTTTCTTTCTCTTGTTTGCTACAAGCTATAAATTGAATTTGAATATTTGAATCAAATATTCGATTTTTTATATTTTATAGAATTTATAATGAAAGGAGTTGGGAAGAAGTTGTTAATAATAGATTACCTAAAGAAATAGGTAAAAGAAATTTCCATCCAAGATTTAATAATTGGTCCATTCTTAGTCTAGGTAAAGTCCATCTTGTTGCGATAGAAATGAACAAGAACAAAAAAGTTTTAGCTAATGTAATGAAAACACCAATTGTCGTTCCAAAGACTCCATACGCTTTGTTTATTTCAAAAAATTCAGGAATGACTATGTATGGAATAGAGAGATTCCAACCACCCAAGTAAAGAACTGTTACAAATAACGAAGAGACTAGTAGATTTAGATAGGAAGCAACATAAAATAAACCGAATTTTATACCTGAATATTCAGTTTGATAACCTGCTACTAATTCTTCTTCGGCTTCTGGTAAATCAAAAGGCAATCTCTCGCATTCTGCTAGAGAAGAAATTATAAACACAATAAACCCTATAGGTTGCCGCCACAAATTCCATCCCCAAAAACCATATTTTGACTGCGCCTCAACTATATCGACTGTACTTGAACTGTTAGATAATCATAGTCGATAAAAAGATCACTCTTATCATCGCTATTACAGAACCGTACATGAGATTTTCACCTCATACGGCTCCTCGAGAGCCATAAATAAATCTAAGGACTTATTCGATATTCTTTAATCTTGATATGTTTGGATAATCGATAAAGTCAAAATTAATCGAACGTTCCTGAATTAGACTAATGGAATTCTGTCTGCTATACTATAAAAAAAAAGTGCTTCAGAATTGATCTCATTCTTTACTTTAAGTTTAAGAATTTCAAGTTTTTTTTTGAGTAATAACTTAATCCTTAAATAAAATACTCTATTTACCAATAAAAAATATTTCACCTTCTTATTTTCGCTTCCGAAAAAGAATGAAACATTCATTCATCATTTATGACGTGACAAAAATTGCATTTCCATGAATATTTTTTTGTGCAATTACGTATTTAAATTTTTTGCGTTCCTCTTATTTCTTTTATTTAGGCTTAAAATAAAACTAAAACAAAGTAAAGGATTACTTCGTTCCTGATAGTCATTCACTTAATCGGTGGATAGGAGCATACTCTGGATCGGAATTTTTTGGAGTACTACTTTATCATTTCTACCAATTTAAAGCACCAATTTAGTATTTCTTTTATGTATAAATATTTCTTCGGATAACTTACATAATCTCTATTACGAATCCTTTGTGTACTTTTGTGTTCCTAATCATCCACTCATTTTTGCTCAATCTCTATGGTAATTCATAGAAAAGATAGTAAAAACTCCATAAAGTTGATCTTTTCAACCCGCTTCAAGCCCTGATGACTAATTAATCAATCTTGGGGTAAACAGTTTTGACTGCTTATGTTTATTTTCGTTTAACCCCTGTACCTGGGAAATGAGATTCAAATTTTTTACGGCGAATCGAATTTCCAAGCCGTTTTCTTTCACTCATCTAACTATCTGGTTTAGTTTATCAACCCGAGCAGTGAATAAAAAAATAAAGATATCTATTCACTACGTTTAAATTTCATTCTTCGTAAAAACTTAAAATAAAATGGAGGAAGACTTATGTCTCAACGAATCACACGTAGAGATATTGATAACACGCATAGAGTTAATGGTATTTCATAACTAATTGATTGGGCAGCAGCCCGTAAACCACCTAAAAAAGAATATTTATTATTTGATCCATATCCTGACATAAGAAGTCCAATTGGAGCAATACTTGAAATGGCGATCCATAAAAAAACACCAATACTGAGATCGGCTAGAACAAGGCGATAGCTAAAAGGAATTACTGAATAACTTAGTAAAATTGATATGACTGCTATAGAAGGCCCGATACTAAATAAACGTATATCCCCTCTAGATGGAAGAAGATTCTCTTTAAAAAGTAGTTTTGTCCCATCTGCTAGAGCTTGAAGAATTCCCAACGGACCGGCGTATTCGGGTCCAATACGTTGTTGTATACTCGCGGATATTTCTCTTTCTAACCACACAATCACCAGTACACCTATTGTGATTCCCAATACGAGAATCACAATAGGGACAAACATCCATATAGTCCCATAAATCTCTTTTAAGGATTCCAATCTGGAAAAAGAATTGATAGTTTGTACTTCTCTTGTATCAATTATCATTTCAACGATCAACTTCCCCCATAATGATATCTATGCTACCTAATATCGTCATAATATCAGCCAATTTCATTTTTTTAACTAACTGAGGAAGAATTTGCAAATTGATAAAACCCGGTGGGCGAATTTTCCATCTCCACGGAAAAACACTTTGATCTCCTATCAAAAATATTCCCAATTCTCCCTTTGGGGCTTCGACTCTCACATAAAGTTCTTGTTTCGACAATTCAAAAGCAGGAGACGGTTTTTTACTAATGAATCGATATTCAAAATCATTCCATTCAGGATATTTTATCCTATTAAAGCGCCGGATTTCTAAATTTTCATAAGGACCCCCTGGGATTCCTTCTAAAGCTTGTTGAATAATTTTGATGGATTCCGCCATTTCGCCGATTCGTATTAAATAACGAGCTAAAGAATCTCCTTCTTTTTGCCATTGGACTTCCCAATCAAATTCGTCATAAGACTCATAATGATCAACTTTACGAAGATCCCATTGTATTCCGGAAGCTCGTAGCATTGGTCCTGATAAACCCCAATTTATTGCTTCTTCTCCACCAATAACGCCCACCCCCTCAACGCGTTCTAAAAAAATAGGATTTCGCGTAATAAGTTTTTGGTATTCATCAATCCCTGTTAAAAAATAATCACAAAAATCTAAACATTTATCTATCCATCCATAAGGTAGATCGGCAGCTACTCCTCCGATACGAAAATAATTATGCATCATTCTCATACCGGTGGCAGCTTCGAATAAATCATATACCAATTCTCTTTCTCTGAAAATATAGAAGAAGGGGGTCTGGGCGCCAATATCTGCCATAAAAGGGCCAAGCCATAACAAATGAGAAGCTATACGACTTAACTCCAACATAATTACTCTGATATAGCTAGCCCTCTTAGGTACTTGAATATTTCCCAATTGTTCTGGTCCATTTACAGTTATTGCTTCTGTGAACATAGTAGCTAAATAATCCCAACGTGTTACATAAGGCAGATATTGTATAATTGTTCGGTTTTCCGCAATTTTTTCCATTCCTCTGTGTAAATAACCCAATATTGGTTCACAGTCAATAACATCTTCACCATCTAAAGTAACGATGAGTCGGAGAACGCCATGCATTGATGGGTGGTGAGGGCCCATATTGACTATCATGAGGTCTTTTCTTGTAATTGGTACAGTCATAGGTTTTTCCCCGATTCATTCTTTCATGAATTCATTTTTCTATGAATTGCTGAAAACAAAAAGAAGTTCATCAAAATTCAAGATCTAATAAATCAAATAATTCAAACCGACTCTTCAAATTAGCGTGTTTTTAGCTTTCGAATGTTCAATTCATTGATTAATTCTTTATAACGTACTTGATTTTTTTTTGACAAATAAGCCAGTAATCGTTGACGTTTTCCAAGAATTTTTCGTAGACCTCTTTGAGATGAATAGTCTTTTTTGTGTAATTCCAAATGTGAAGTAAGTCTCCGTATCTTATTGGTAAAACAGAATACTTGAAATTCAACAGACCCCCTGTTTTCTTCGTTTTCTTCATGCGAAATAACAGATATGAATGAATTTTTTGTCATAAATTCTTAACCTTCCTTTTTTATTTTTATCAAATATGATATGGAATTTTCCCGATCAGTAATAATAATACCAACTATTTTAATCTGGTATACACAATAATCCGAAATCCTAATTTCTTTATTTTCTTCATTCATTTTATCCATTTTATCAAAGATAATAAATAAAGAAAATTCTGTTGATTCATTTATGGATATAATGGATACGTCATTGAATTAGTACCATGTATTGGAATTGAATGTAAGACAAGGCGCATGTGCGTTTATTTATCTACCAGATGATAAGGAATATAATATATAAGATGAATTATCATAAATGAATTTTTCATCGTGGATACATGTGTATTCTTAATATACTAAAACGACTGCTGTTATTAGTATCAAACCAATAACGATTCATACAAGCTAAATCTTCTACTCGATAATTGGGCCAAAGAAAGAATTTTAATTTTATAAGTTGATTTTTATCTCGATCAAAGCCTTTGCTTTCATCAAAAAATTGATTATAGTTTTTTACCCCATTCCCATTGCAAAATACTGGTTTTTTTTCTTTATCCACACCATTATTATTCCTTGAATTGAAACAAATTAGAATTCTTAATTCTCTACGACACCGAGGCGATAAAATATTTGCAGGAGCAAGCAAATCATAATTGTTTTTGTCTCGATTTTGCGTCATCCTTTGATGTCTTGGAACCAATTCAGCCAAATTCTTTTTAGCAACATTTTCATTGTATCGTTTTTGATTATTTTGGCGTTTACTCTTATGAACCAATGAAATATTTATGGTTTGATACATAATAAATTGTCCATCACCCTTTACAAACAGACGAACCGGTTCAATAATCAATACCCCCCTTTTCATGAATTCTGTAAGAGCTAAATCTTTCGGAATCCGCATTATATTCAGATTCATTTCTCTCCTTTCAATAGAGGATATAGTAATTTCTCTTGGATTTTTCAATTTAAACAGGAAAGAATATACTTTGAGATTTTCCATCAGTTTTTGATTGAAAGAATCATTCCATTTCAATTGAAAAAGCAAATACCTTTTTAGCAAGGAATATAATTCTGTTTCTGTATTACTCTTGTCTTGTTTTTTCTTTCTACGTTTTTTTATATCTGATTCCATATAACCTTCTTCAATATTGTTTTGTTGGTTTGAAAGAACAGATTCAGAGTTCTTTTGGACATCTAATACAAGATCTCCTTGTCCTACGAATTCATTTTTGTCTTGATTTCGATTCTCTAATTCAAGAATTTTTTTTTCATTTGATGGTATAAAAGGATTCTTTTTTTTCTTTCTATTGATGTTTTTATTTTCACTCAAATTTTCACTTACATTCAAATTTGAAAAAAGGAAATCCATTGGTATAATCCAAGGTTTCATTTTATATGCATTATAAAGTAAGAAAAATTCTGGGAAGAACCAAAATTCTAGATTCGATATAGGATTATTTAGTATTTCTTCGTTCATTCCCATCCAATCAAAAACGTTTTTTTTTTGATGGGATCGGTTGATTTCTTGATAAATTGTGCAATAAGAAATACCTTCCTTATCCATTTTATTAACAATTTCATAATTCTTAGGTTTAGTCTTAGTATTTTTTGTATTGCTAGTACTGGTATCGACCCAGGCTCCAATGTCCATTTTATTTCTAAGAGAAAAATGGAGAATTTTCCAATCCAAATATTTTCTATCTGTATTTTTCTCTATATCCATAATATTAGTTATTCCTAAATAATTAGTGATAGGGATACTCCACCACATATCAACTAATTTTTCTTTATGTATGTTGTAATTATAAGGATAAGAAAATCCTTCGTTTTTATTTACTTGGAATGGTAATCCATAAGGATATGACTTTTTCTTATCTTCATAATAAAGAAATTTAGATGATAAAACATCATATCTATAGTTTTTTTTGAAATTATCGTTTTGATCTGATAATAAGAATAAATGGGCTTCAGAATTTTTGGCATTTTTGTAATTAATTAATTGTTCTTTTTCATATGAATATGAATTCCATTTTTTGTTTTTTAAACTTTTATTTTCAACCTTAACTCTAACTCTATTTCGCCATTTTTTTGGTACTAATCGAGACCATTTTATCTCAGATAAATCGTATTGATAGTTACTTTTTAACCATTTTTTCCATTGATTCATTTCAAAATTTGGAAGTTTCTTACTCCTTAGTTCGTAAGGAGGTATTCCTTGTATTTCAAAATAATCTTTTATTTCTTTTTTAAGAAATAAAGATGTTCCATGATATTGAAGGACAGATCTTAACGTAGATTTTAACTTATATAAGTTATATATTTTTGCTTGTGATAATTTGTAAAATACATAAGCTTGCGACAAAAAAGATAAATCAGAATGAATCTTCGAATTCCTATTAATATTACTACTAAATAGGAAAAGTGAGTTTTTTATAGTCGAAATAGACTGAATTTTATTTTCATTTGTTGTATCAACCCGTTCTTGACTTGTTTTATTAGTGGAAATGGGTCTTTCAATTACTTTTTGTGTTGATTCAAGAAAAAGTTGTGTATTAATTCTGGGAATATTAATAATATATAGAAATAGATCTACATATATTTTTTCTCTAAAAAATTTGAAAAAATAACTTGATTTACAGATTAACCGAGCATTTCTTCTTTTCAATATCTGACCGATATTTTTGCGTGATTCGAATCTTTTAACGCCATAACGTGTTTTGTTAGAACTAATATTTACTTCTATTCTCTTTTTCTTGTCTTTTTTCATTTTTTCTATTTGATTTCTGATTGTCCTTGTTCTATTAGCCAGATCTTTCATTTTTTTTTCTGTCACAGAATAGGAATAATTTGTCGAATTCATGTTCATGAATTGGGCTTGAGTGGATGATTTATGACTTATCTGAATCTGATTATTGATTATCGAATTTTTTTCTTTCGATTTCTTTTTAAAGAAAAATGGAAGACTTTGAATAATCATTTCATTTAGAAACAATTTGAGTTTTTCTTTGAAAATTCTTAGAACTTGTAAACACTTATTTCTAAATTTTTTAATTTTTTTATTGAGCTCTTTAAAAATAGGTTTAAAAAAGGAAGGCCGTTTTCGAGGAGAACCAAAAGGAAGTTCAGTTTCCAGTCCCCAAACTGTTAAAAAACAAACATCATTTTTTTGTTCTTTTTCTTTCTGTTTCATTTGATCTCGACGAGAAAGATGTATCCTAGATCTGTGCCAAGGTTTTAGACAGAAAGGAAATAGTATCTTTATCTGAATACCTTCTGTTAACCAATTTTTAGGAAATTCTGTTTCTGATAATTGAATACCGTTATAGGTACATTTAATATGTATTTCTCTATTCCACTCTTTAAAATCCGCAGACCATTCAGGATTTTGGAATAATAATACACGGGCGATATTTTTTGCTATTATCAATAAAGGAAATAAAATTTGTTTTCTAATAATTGACTGAGTTACTAACAGCAAACTCCTTGTTACTTGAGCAAATATAGTGGTATCCCAGGTTTCTTTTACTCTTATTCGGATTTTTTCTTGTTCTTTTTCGTACTCTTTTTTTTTCTTCCCCCCCTTTATTTCTTCTTCTTTATAATAGGAAATTGGAAGTTCTGGGGTTTTTTCCATACGATTTCTAAAAAGTCCTTTAATTAGTCCGGAAAGATTAATCAAAAAAAAATCGAATTTTTTTTCTAAAAAAAGTGGGGAACGTATATTTGCTTGAAACAGTTCCGCAATAACTATTTTACGTCTTTGGACACG